ATTATAGATCAACGTGCGTTCCAGGATTTCCCGTTCTCCATCAAACACCAACTCATCGGGGATCAGCCTTAGTTCTTTAGGTCTGAGTTCCCGTCTGAGCCTCTCAACTAATAGTCCTTTAAGATAGGGATTGATGGGTCGGGGGCTTCGTAGCGGCAATCCATAATCTCTCCCATCGCGGAGAACGACGAGAATAGACGAGATCTCACTCGGTAACCTGCACCAGCTAACCGAAATAAGACATTCGGATTATTTATCTAAATCCCCTACTAGCTGCGTGAGGCCCAGTGTCGACCTAACTGTGAGTAGAGCCCGTATTGATATCGGGGAGAGATCCTTTTGGATTCCTCTCACCCAATACTTCTTAGCGAACTCTAGGGGTCCATTAGGGGAAATTAATGATTTTCCCACTGAAATAGAAACTCCCAATTTTCCCAACATTTCCTTATACTTACCTGCCACCTTCGGGTCGACAATTACTATGTCATCACCGAGCACCGCATAACGGGTGAAAGGCCGGTTCTGAGGAAGAGTTAACTCAGTCGCCAACCACACTAAATAGTGGTGTGAGAAAAGAGCCGTAATAACCCAAAGGTTGACCAGCCACAAAACTCACAAGGGAAGGTCTCCTAACCATAGCCCAAAATGAGTTGAGGCCCAAGGTCCCATTAACAATAGACGAAGCCAATGTTGGACCAAATAACAACTCCATAAGAGTGTAAATGATTACCAAAGGCCACCGATCCGTCGCTGATTTAAGGTCAAAGGAATAAATATCCATTGGCCTATAAACAGACGGGTAATGGGAGCTTGTTGGTTAAACGTACCGTCTTGTGGTATGCGGTGTAATACCTCCATACCCCAATCATGTACTGGGCGGAGGAGTCTTTGCTTAAGGGAATTACCAATGGCCTCCTCTTACCCGCTCCTTCAACCACTGACGCCAACCTACCAGGCGGGCATACGCCCTAGCCACGCTCGAGAAACCGAGTCCGAGGCATCTCTCGTAAGTCTCTAGGTCTTCATTACAAGCCTGTGTGGTATACCGGGTTCTCAAGAGGATATAAAGTCCTCTTGACACTGGAGAGAATGAATCAAATTTACAGAAGGAAGTCTTTCAGAATCGGATTCTACTGCTAAACCGTCCGCACTGATGATCAACCTTCTTTCCCGGAATCGAATGTTCTTCTTGTTGTGTTGGGCCGATTGGTATCACGTCACGGGAGACCAAAACATAACTAGAGAGTAGCTGTTGGACCTGGTCTTCGGTACTCTGGCTTTCGCCTTTGTATATGAAGATCATAACCTTTGCGGCTGTATTCAAACCTTTGACAAGGTAGAAGCCAGTACGTACTCAGCTGATAACTGAGCGCCATTCCTCATAAAGAATCATTGGTGAATCTCTGTTCCAATTAGATGTTCAAAATGCCATTTCCTTGCTATTGCTTAGGAGAGCTCCGTCACTTCTTAACAGGATTCTAATGCTAAAGAAAGAGCTTCTCCTATGTGCATGGATGTAACTATTGATTCAATTGCGCATTGTCTTCTTCATTCTAAAGTGCTGACTTGATCCTGGCCAAGTGCGGCAGATACGTAGGCAAGCTCGAAAAGAGCCCCAGTCGGCAAATCCCTGGCCCTTCTTTCAACTACCTTCATGAAGGGATGATGATGGTTTTCCAACTATCCCATAGCACCCGCAAGAAAGTCATTCCAATTGGTGTTTGTCACTGCACTACCTAAAAGAACATTAATTGCGCAAGCGGTAATACAGCCAAATACGAGTAGTTTTAATCCTTCTGGAGTTTGAACTTTGTTCAAACCTAGTGGATCAAAGGATTCCCCTACTTGGCTTTCTCTAACTAGTCCTTGCTCCGCAGAGCTACTAATGCTGAAAGTTTCCATCGGATCCCTTCCTGCTGCATATGTATGATCATACCAACCACAGAATATATTCCTAATATGCTCGTACCAATCATTGATTATTCGATCAGCTACATTGAGAATTTCAGGAGAGAATAGCAGCTCTTTGTAGCTACTAGTCTCCAGCAGCACACTGGGTAAATTCGCATACCAGATGCTGAACCCAATGCAGAGCGCGAGGTTCAAGTGCTGGCAGCAGAACATCAGAAATGTCACCATGTATTCTTGTTTATAGTGAAAGCCGCTATTCACATCCAAGGTCACGTATCCTGGTGCAACCTCTTTATACGAAGAATCCATTATAATGGCTTTGAGTCCTACGGGGAACTTCTCTAAGAATTTGACAAACCCCATCCTCGATAAGTTACTACTTAATAGCACCCTATTTAAAGGGATATTTAAGAGGATATTTAAGGGTAGCGGCTTCCTAAAGAGGATATATTCTCGATTGATTGTAACAAGCCTATAGACCAAGGCTTGCACTGACCCTGTGTACTGGTGGGTTGGACACTTATATATAAACGTAGATTTCTCATCAAAATGATTCCGCAACCAATACTGAGCGCACTCTAAGCGATACCGGCACATTCGAATCATTAATGGGGAGGCCAAGGGCAAACCATAATTAGTTCTGTAGCCCGCATACTTCCCGAGATACTTCTCAAGGAGGGAAGTCTCTTTTTTTTTAGAAATTCTGAAATTCTTATTATCCTCCTTTGCCTTTGGTAGATCAATATTGACTCTTCGTCCTAATAGAAAGAAATAAAAATCTCGTAACTTTATACTTTCAGTCTTTTTAGACACTGTGTTTTTAATGGTGGTCATGTTCATTATTAATTATTCCCGTCAAAGAATTGTTTACATAAATTTGTACCGCATCCGGTGGCGTAGAAAACACTGTTCAAGATAATCACTGTCAGGCAAGTCAGTACTAACTTTTGAAGTACTGCTTTGTGCATCTCCTTCCCCCTGGCCTCTTCGTTGAGACTCAGCGGGTCGAACAACTGTGTCTGGGCAGTGACCACTGGGTCCTCAGTTGAGGTAGCGCCGAAGACCGTCTCTGTAATAAATTTCGCAAAACTTTGGCATAGCTCTGCACAGTATAGTGAGATTTGTGGTGACCACTCACTTGCCAACTCCCTTAAAGCACCCACTTTCTCAGGGTTCACCAATTCACTGATGGTGTAGTGCGGGAGGTATAACATAAAGTAAGGGATATACGCATACCACACTTGGAAGCCTAAACAGATGGCGAGATTCATTGCGTTGGTGTTAGCACCAATCGCGCTGATGTAGGAAGAAAGTCTCTCATAATCCGATCCTCTCTCATTCAACGGTAACCCAGTTCGTATTGATTGTAATCTTTCTATTTTTTTCTCGGACTCCCTTTTTATAGACAGAATTTCACTCCTAGTCTGGATCATTGCTAGCTCTATTAGCTTAATATAGATTCCCGTTGTATATTTAGAAGCCAAGACTCTACTCAAGATTGGTAGGGGCCTTCTCATGACGAGTAGTCGCTTACTGATCGATACAGCAGCGAAGGCGAGGTGCTGCGCTGACGCAGCATAAAACCGGGGTGGGTACGCACAAAGCATCGGTGATATGCTCGAGTTCCGCAAGCGTGCCTGTAAGCACTTAGATTGACTCATCTCGGTCATTAGTAGAGATGTCGTGGGTTCGTTTCGAACCCTCCTGCACCCCGCGTGACCTCGAGCTATAAAGAGAATGTTCCAAATTGGATGAACACTTATTAATAGAGATAACATTGAACTTGATAAACTACTTAACTGAGGAGACCGCAAAGCCTACGACAAAGGCAGTGCGTGAGACTCCTTTTCCTCTTCAACTTCTATTAATCAAAACCCTAGCAGGCTTGCCTGTACTAGGCATCCTCGCGCTTCCATAGGAACCGTCATCGTGAATTCTTCCCATTTTGGATATAAAGATGCAAAGAGGCAGCTGAGAAAGTAACAATAGAAGTTTTTGAGTCATTATACCGGAAAAGAATTTCATTTGGGATACGAATTAGCTGATTCACATGCAGTCACAGCGAATACCGTATATTGAAACAGATTCTGTGAGAGCCATACATAATATTATTGCACCCACGAAGACAGGAATAGCACTTTTGTATGGCTTCAAGCCCAGCGGGTCGAAGCATTCGAATAAGTGCTTAGTCTCCCTATTTATAGGTTCACCACAATCACAGGGTGTGGGAGTTTGATGAAGACTGCAAACATGGTTTACGAAAGTGTCCCGTGTGACTCTAACTATATTTTCTATGTCTGGAGAGGAGAGAACTCCAGGATGATTTATTATCTCATAGGGTACCAAAGACCACCAGACGGTGAATCCCAAGATCAGACACAATAATGAAACAAACCTGATATCATGCAAAAGTGAATATATTACAGCATCGCTAAGTTTGAAGGGAATGATTCGACTATCTTGAGAAAGTAGTTCGGACAACCCCATGATTTTTTTACGAGGAATCCTACTAGAGTCTATATTGAAAGGTAGGTTGCAAGGATTTACCTTTAAGGGCTTCCATGGTCCTATCGTGTACTTCTTTAGAACTCTCCTTCCTTGAGGAAATTTGTACCAACAAAATACATGACTATTAGTCTTTATACGGATTTCAGGGTTACCAGATGTATACTTATTAAATAAAGATATCATATTAACTTTTATAGTGGTCTGTCATTAGAATTTCCCCGTCTCGGCTGACACTAATTTCACCATAATAACAAGGCACAAATGGACTTCCTTGTTCAATAGGTATTATTTTACCTTGAAAATTGAGTTTTCGAAATAAGTTTAAAAGCTTATCTCGGAAGATATCAAAGGATAATTCATTAGAGGGAAAAAAGACTAAAACTTCATGAAGATATCTTAGATAATCTAATTGTGGGAATACACGTCGAAACTCCTTATCTAGCTCTATTAATTCAAAATTCAATAGTACACTCGCAATAAGACCCGTTGTTGGAATATTACAATTAATATTTTTAGTTAAGTCTATGGAACTATTATCATCTAGTATGATAGGTAAATACAGGTATTTCTCAATTAGAGACATAATTTCACCATTCATAACAATATGGGAAAGCTTAGACAAAAGATTACTCCGATTTATTATCTTCATTGAATTTGTTAGGTCTAATTTGGAAAGTCTTAAGACAGGACCTTTAGTACTCACTTTATCCCAATAAAATTTTGGATGAACTTGTAAACCCATAGAACTATCTATAAAAAGGTTTTGATTCATAATATTTAGATTTAGCATTCGTCCGAGTCCTATTAACACAAAGGTATCACCCAATGTAGGATATACTCCTACAAATTTCTCTTTTTGTTTATTTATATAATGTTTTGACAACACATTCAATTCGAGAATCAAATTCTCTAATATTTCATGTTCATTTGTTTTATCGAAAAATCTAGCTCGAAGCGGTGAGAAGGTGTATTTTCCTTCCATAATTCGTTTATTAATGCCTCTCATATCTTGAATTGACAAAAAAAACTGTAATTCAGGATTCTTCAAGATAATTGAATTATAACTATCTTCAATAAAATGACTGAGTTTTATCAACGAACAATAATTGGAATAATTTCTATTAGACGCCATGCCAGAAATATACTTAACAGAAGCAACTGAATCCAGTCCAAACATACCTATTTTACGGAATATAGAATTCATAGAATTCACTATATCTGCAGATCTACTAGTTTTATGACATGCATAGTGTATCCCAGCACTTTGCACCCTTTGAATCCCCACCCCCATTTGAACAATGAAATTCAGATTTTTTGGAATCATTGCAGTACTATTGCAAAACCTTATCAGAGAGGGGCCCCTTACATAGAAAATTGGGGCTTTTTAAGCTTTGAGAGACACTCCCGTTGTTTTATGCCTACCATGTGTAAAAGTTCTCTCTACGCTATAATAGGAAAACCTCACTATTATCAACTAGAGAGAACCGGCTTTCCGGGGAGTTTCTCTTAAGAACACGCTCACAGTCTGGCACTGACCCTGTGTACAGGAGTGTAATTTACCAGGTTAGTTATACCAGAATGTCTACAGGTACTGGAAGGTTATTTATCTAAAAAGAGAGACCATGATTCTAGTAATACATGTTGTATTATATATCTCATAAGAGAGACCTTTATTCTAGTAGTATTTGTTGTATTATATATCTCATAAGAGAGACCTTTATTATAGTAGTATTTTACAACCTGTTTTCAATCCAGCTGGGAAGTCAAATAGACAAGGAGGAGAGGGAACACGTGTACATGAAAGCAAGCAAAACGGCTTATGGCTTCTTGGATCTACCCGCCATCACTCTTTCTTTTCTGCTGGTAGCGCTAATTGAAAGTAGGGCTCAGTCTGATACATCAACTGTCTACTACTCAATATAATATCCTTAGAGTCCACAATCACTACACGAATCAGAAGCCCTTGCCTTGAGAAAAGGATTATATAAAGAGTCGACTCGACCAGGCCTTGTAGAAGCGAAGATCGATGTCCGTCTCAGCCAGCCCATTCGACGAAGCAATCTTGGACCCTCTTGGCTTGGCTGCGCTGTGCTTGGATGCACTAGTATTCCACACGCCAGCGATGAGATTAAAACCGCCCCCATTCAGTGGTTCCCGTGCCACCAGAATGGCATGGCATCGAAAGAGTGAGCTGAACCTGTCCCTGAACCAGCTCGTGAGTAGAATCCCGCTGCTGGTCGGCACATCGTAGCGTCAAAAGCAGGTCTTTTTTGATTGCCCCGCTGACCTTTTCTAGGCCTCCTTCCTGCGGAACTGGATTGTCGATATCGACCGAATTTGTACTAACGGAAGAAGAAAAAAGAGCTTTTTTATGCAACACTGTCTCTGTTTGAGACGCCCTATCCATTGTGTTTCTTATTCAGACCCCAAGTGATTCCCTATTCAATTTTTCGATTTGATTTTCAATATATTAAAACTAGACAAGGCAGAAGGTTTTCCATAGATGCCAGATTCGTTTCCGATATGCGCTTCCCTTCCATCCGACTACACTGAACTCCTCCTAAAAAAGCGCGTAAGGTGCCACCCACCCTTTCCCCTTAGCCCTCTCACTCCCTAGAAAGGTTAGATCTAACTCGGTCCAAAAAACTGGAATAGGAATGAGATTCACAATGCCATCATGACCGATAGTAGTACATGTAGTAGTACATGGCTGACTTGGAAAAAAGCCCTTTCCTTTTACTTTTAAGTTAAGCTTCTGTACAGAGCTTCCCTTCTTTCGCTAACTCGCTGCTCGCCTCCAGAACCCCAACGTTTTATTAACGGGCATTTTCGGGGACTAGCCCGCTTCCCATGTTAAAAGAGGGCAATTCCTCGCACATAATTAAGGGAGCCATTGAAAGGTGACTAAAACACCAGAAACGGGGACTACCCGAGCTAATGATAGAGGCAAGAACACTTTCCGGCCAAGTCCCATTAATTGATCATAACGATATCGTGGAAATGCTGCACGGACCCATATATATAGGAACAGAAAGAGAATCACCTTGATACTAAACCGGATCGAGCCCGGGATCTTCTTGAAAATGGGAAGATCTAGGATAGGCGGCCAACCTCCTGGAGAGAGCGATGTGCATGGACCAGGTGAGTAGGGATGCAGCTCCGTGGACCGCTCGTCGGGCCTGATAGGTGGTGGTATCACACCCTTCTCAAAGGAACCGTACGTGAGACTCTCGCGTCATACGGCTCCGTCCCGGAATCAGGACCTCCCTTTGACCAACGGGTCCTCGAACCAACCTGTCCTCCCTCCTCCTCGCAAAACTAGAGAGAGAGATTCAAATTCTGAATCTCCCTTATTATTCGTCTATAAGGAATGCTATGCCGAGTGCCATTTCTTTCGATTTGGTTTATATAGGCACCCAAGGTTGACTCCGAAAGCGCGATCGGTCTAGTGATTAAATAGCATTCCCCGGATTTCATGCCTCCTTCCGATAATACGATGGGGATTATACCCATCTTGCACCAAGGCAGCCTCGATTCTCTTTTCGAGCAGCACTTGTTTCTCCAAGATGCTCAAGAATTGGGGGAGGTGCGCCGCGTCGTGCCTACCGATGAAATAGACACTTAGACGTTGCTGAAGTTCCACCCTCCGAAGGGCATCGGGCATGAAAGGTTGATCTAGCCACGGCACTTCCGGAGGGACAATCGGAACAGGGGGAACCGGAGGCTCCGGCGGGACAGGTGCGGGAACACGAGGCTCTAACGCGGGAGAATTGGGTCTCCCGTCGCAGAGGGCTAGGTGGTAGTGGACACATAAAAAAACAATCACAAAAGTAATAAAAAAGAGAGAGAGAGTAGGCCTTTGCCTTTCGAAAAAACTGCAAAGTTCGGGATTCCTTTTCATTTCAAATCGAGGAACAATTTCAAAATAACGACGTTTAAAAAAACAAAAAAAGAAATCATTTCTGTCGCGTCTTCGTCTCTCAATCCTAATTGACAAGGCTCGTTTGGAACAAGTTCTACTGGTCCTAAAGTGTAGAATAGCCATTCTAGAAAAAGCATAATAGACTCCATTTTCTTTCTGATTTTAGCTGACTCCTCTTCCTATTGATCAAAAGCTTCCAGCAGCGCCACGCCGGTTTGGGTTTGGAACCCACTTCCGCGACCCTAAAAAATTGCTCTTAGAAGAGAATTGATAATTTTTGCTTCGCTACTTTTTTGGCTGTACGACATGAGAGTTTCCGTATTAAAGGTCAACCCCCACTGAAGCAGAAGCACTGGAAGTTGACCACGATTTCTAGCGCTTTTCAAAAACCATTTGCTTCCAATGCCTTGAGTGGACAGGTCAGACAGGACAGTACGCTCACTAGATCCTTCATACTATTACGAAAGTACACTGAACACTCACCCAATCTTGAAAGTCGAGTGGAATCAATCAACTGGCATACCTTTGGGCATACCTTGAATCTAACCTGCAATCCCTTCTATCTTATCTTAGGCTTAGGAAATTGATAGAAGAAGGGATTCCTGATTCAATTGAAAGTGGTACTTTTGATTGAATTCAACCAAACTTATTCTCTGACATCAACTATAAGTGACTTCCTCCGGAAAAGCTATTATTCCATGCCATTCATTCGAGGGACCTTTTCCTACTAAGTGAAATCGACACTTTCATTTTCCGGGGAATTTGTGCATAGATCGGATTTCCTTTCCTACGAGACATCGAAATGTGCCATTTGAGCCTTTTATCGGGATTTTTTAAAGTAAATTTCCCTTCCCTCGGACACGTTTCAGAAACAGCGGTACCATCTTTAGTTCTTTATGATCATGTCCGCTCTCTTCCTTTGATCTCTTTTCTACGCTCGTTCCTGCCAGAAAGAAGGATGGCTTCGAGTAGTGATGTGATATTCAGTTGGCGCAATGACAGTCTTCCTTCACCAGATGATGTACCCGATTTCCGGCACCCGGTCCCTCAGTTCACCCTCTTCCGACTTAAAATCACATCTACTATTAGATTGAGATATAGAATAGATAGAATTCGACATCTCTATTATATGGTCGATAGAATTTTTTCTAATCTAGCTTCAGTCAGAATAGAATGAGGAAGAGTAGACTTCTACTCACAGGATCTTAGGAAAGAACCGGGCGAGCTCAGGAAAGAAAGTCACTCTTAAGTTATCGATTGCACGAGATTATAAAGTCATGAATGAGAAGTAGGAAGCTCAGCTCGGCTCGCTCAGTAAGGTCATAGGGGATAAAGTCAGGATATGGGCAATTCAAACTAACCCGATCCAGAACCTTTTTCAAGAAAAGAAGTTGCAAGTACGGGTTTCAAGAGATTAGAGGGCGGAGATGGACTAAACTACTCGAGCGGAGTGCTTTGAGTGATGGTGATGTGATGAATGAATCAATCAATGAGTTCGAGATGTGATGATTGGAATTCGGGTTGCGTAGATGAAGAGAAGAGATGTTGCGTTTGGCAGAGTTGGAGACTGATCGGGGCTCTTTTTCCTTTAGGAGTTGTTAGCCGTTAAGTAGTCAGTAGCTTGGAAGTCCCTGGTGGGACGCCCAAGCGTGGTTCTGTATTGTTTATTGGCACAGTAGGAGAAAGAGTCGGTCGAAGGAAAGACGAAGTAATGATTGGATCGATGTAATGAATGGATGTGCCGATGCCGGATGTGCCCATTTTGAAGTGGAATCAAATTCGCATTTTTTTGTGAAAGCAACTGCGAGCAAAGATTCCAAGGTTTAGCGCCTTGGAAGATCCTTTATCGGAACCTCTTGATTGTACGAGCTAGCAAATGACCAAACCAAAATAGAAGATACGAGAGGGAAATGAAATGCGAGTAATAAGGATGATTATACGCCCTTTCATTCAGTTCTTTGATCACTCAAACTCAAGCAAGCACGGTATCCTCGAGGTCAAATCAATGTTCAAAGGACGGATTCTGTAGGGAAAATCGCGTTCAAGGTAAGCTGACCCTACAAGGAATTAGCCAAGACAAGGTGAAGTAAGGGTTCTAGATGGCTTCTCTTCTATCCATCCTCCGACAGGAGAAAGTGCTCAAAGCGGGGCTTCAAAGCCCAGTGAAAAGACAGTGCGTCGGTTCTACTCTCAACCTCCGAAATCCAGCCTGTGAGAAAGAATCTAAAAGTCGTAAGCGCAGAAATGCATTTTCAAACTTGTTATGGGGGGGAGGGGAGGGGGAGGGTACATGAAGTCAATGAAATGATCATAATAAACACTATAATCGGCCCAGGCAACGAAGTTCCAATGGAGCGAGTCTTAGGTAGCTCACCAGGTTTCTCGCAGGCTCGGGAGCAATTGAATATTCATGTGCTCAAGAAGCAGTCTTTTAGGCCCAGTGCTTGGAATCTCAGTCAAGCATATTCGCAATCCTTGGGCAAAGAGGTAGTTGACTACTCGACCAAAGAGTCAAATGGGGCTTATATACGCCTTCTCATCTCTCATTCCTTTTCTGACCTACGGCACTGAACGTCAACCCCTCTGATAGAAAGTCAATGAGCGCGGTGCAACAAAGCTTCTAGTTTCGGTATCTCTCCCGTGGGTATACCCTTCACTAGTGAGTCTCTCTCTCGTGAAGTAAGAATTTCTATTTGAATCCACTACTGGAAAGGCAGGAGGGCGAAGTAGGGTTGAGTCTCAGGAAGCGTTTTTGCCGGGTTCGAAGCATTCTTCAAAGACAGTAGCAACTTCAGGGAATCAAATGGATAATCAAACAGCTAAGGTGAGTTTAGTACTTAGCCCGCGACGGGAAGGTAGATGAAAGCGAAGCTAACCATGTTCAAGGAAGAGGCGTTGAGTGAAGTTCAGTAGTGAATTCCAATATTCCATATTCCCTTATTTCCCACTTGGGAGAAACTGAGAATATCTAGGGTACGAAGTAGAGTCGTCAAGAGGAGCGGCGTAGTCTCAATCACTTATATCATAAGCAAAATCAAGGATTCTCACTTTCAACAACCCAAGCGGCAGGGTTCTTCGATCGTTAGAATTCAATCCAGCTCTAGGTTCAGCTAGAGCTACCTTGTTTCGTGCTTTTCTTCAATTTCAATCCAGCTATCGGTGACGGTGAGACCCTCACTACACGGCCCCCTTCCTTGTTTCGAACTTGCGTTCCTGAAGAGGGGGGTCGCATTACCATACTGTACCATGTGTCTTAATTGAGGCAAGCTGATCATCTTGTTGATGTTTTTGATGCGGGAAGCCTGTTCCATCTTCAGCTAATATATCTGGTCAACTCATAGCTATGTTCTTTGTTTTCTAATAAGGGGAGGGTAGCTGACGTGGCCTTCCCCGGGTCATCCCGCCCCGACCTAAGCACGGGGTCAAGATTCCTGAGTCACTTTATCTGTGAATTAGAGAGTCGCCCCACTCACTTGATAATTCAATTCCTTGTTTCCCACTTGCCTAATGAATGAGAGTCTTTATTTCTCTATTTTGTCTACTTTGATTTATCTGTCTTTATTTTCAGACTCAAAAGTGGAAGCTTTCTTATAAGACTCTGACTTCTTCAGATTGAAGAGAGAGTCTATGTCTTTGATCTGCTTTCTGTTGCAGGAGAGGAGTATTGTGCGATGAACAGCTTGCACAACTGAGGGAAGTTCGAGATCGTCTTCGATGGGATCTTGTGGAACCAGGTCAACGCTGGTCCGTGCAGGCTGGAAGGAAACACTCTGCACATCAGGTAGTCGAGGTGCTCGTGCAGGGTCATAACCTTCCGGTAATGGAAGAGATGATCCACCGGATCAGCTGTCCCATTATACGTCACGAACTTCGGGATCGTATACTTCTCCGGTGGGTCTTTGGTCATGATATCGTCCGTGAAAGGTGACTCGCCGGCTCCTCCAATAGCGATCTGGGCGAGATAGTCTGAAGACTTTGTTTTAAAGCTAGCCATGAACTCGGCTATATCCTCCTTCTGCTCCTTCATCGCTGCAGTTCTCTCTTTCGGCCCCTCCCTCCCTCAAAGAGCAAGTGGCTAAGAGCAAAGAGCTAACCGCTAACAGCTAGCAGCAGGACTAAGAGAGCAGATAATAAAGAGCTTAGGGAAGGTAACTCAGACATAATAGTTGACTTATAAGATAAGGAAGACCGCGTGGCTCTCTAAATCAATAAGGCAGAAAATTACTTCGATACTGTCTATCCGCTCTCAATCTCTCATCCCTGGATTCCTTGCCAACCATTCACCTTCTTTTTCTTTGAGGAGCGCTTCAATTAACCGAGATGAAGAAGCTGAAACTACTTGACCGTCAGGTAAGGGGTATCGATAAAGATTCCTCACTTTAGACTTTAGGAAGGAATGCAAGACTGAGGATTGGCATTTAGTTTTCTTGATCAGGACTAGAAATGTACTCTTTCTGGCCTTGCCTTCCCCTATTAGATTATGGCCCGATCTCTCCCAGGATCAAGAGAAAGCTCTTCGCCTTCCCCTTATTGATATTGATTAGGGTAGGGCTAGATGACAGAAAGGAGCCAGAAGGAGCAAGCTTCGTCTATGCGGACTGACCCGATTCATTCCCCTTTTTTTGGCCTCCCATGGACATAAGCAAATTCTCCTCCTTCCGAGCCGGGAAAGATTGAATCAGTGAAGCAAGAGAGCCCGGAAGTCCCTCCTTACCTGAGACAGGTGTCTATTCCCCATGACATGAGAGTGACTGACTCACAAGAGAATGAGTCTTGCTTCCTTTTTTTTGTTATTAAGATCTGTATATCTCTTTCTTACTTCTTACCTTTCTCACTTATGGTGGATAGGGCGAATCCGGAATCGAATCTCTGTCGTGAGCGGCTCATTATGCGACAAACTCATATGTCGCTGAATAGTTCGCTACTCTTTATCTGTTTGTCCATACATCTCATAGTTTGAGTTCTCATTTTAGAAATCTGATTCGGGAGAAAGAGGCCAGGTAACCGATATCGTATTAGGGATCAACAACCAGGTCACTCCGGGGAAGAAAAGGCACGGGAGCACCCTCCAATGAGATATTGGGCTTTCTTCACTTCTTCGTAGTGAGTGATTAGGCTTGACTTAGTTGATTCGGATTCTGTTTTCTAAGAATAAGAAATAGTATAGTGCTCGCTTTTCAAGAGCAACAATCCCATTTTCTTCTTTCACAACAACCATGGCATGAGATGCTTATTATAGGATTCACTCACCATCAACAGGAAAGGACAGTGTGGCATACTATTATATACGATGAATGTGCAGCTAGGAGAGCTGCTACTTCTGAACTTTCTTTTCTAACTTCAGCTAGCTGACTGGTTTACTACTGGCTTTCAACCCTTGGACAGCTATCCTTGGCATGCGTGCTACTGGCCCGCCTACTGAACTCCTACTGTCCTGCTACCAAGCATTCTCTCTTTACTTAAGGGTGCACTAAGACTACAACGACAAAAGGAAAGAGTATATACACCCATACCTTAAATCGTAGATCGGAACCGCCCTCGCCTACCTGCACTGACTTCCTTGCCTTACGAAAAGCATTTCAAAAGTTTCATTTTCCCGCATCAAAAGACAGATATTAAAGAAATCCCCGATTGGATAAGGCAGAGCGATTCAAAGCGTCTTTGGAGCGAATTTCTTTGAAGTAGTAGTTAGTGTTCTAATTGAGCGAACCGTGGATCATAAATGATGAGCGTAGCTTAATTTAGCTGATCTCATACCGAACTATAAATAAATATGTGAGTGGCTCTTTATAGATACTTAGCGCACTTCCGTTTTCTACGCTGGACTTGCTTGAAACAACTAGCTCTACTTCCGGCTTTAAGGAGCTTGACTGAAAAGTCTAAGTATAATAAATTAAGACTTATTTTCCGAACGGTTGTTTTTACGACTTCCGCTACGCACCTGAAACCTGAAAGCTTAGTAAGGAAGCCTCCAGGCTGATTGACCATTCTGTAACAGTGGAAATTCTCCCTCTGGCGGCAAGGAATGAGAAAAGAACCTATTGACAGGCTTATATCTCCTCCCGCACACAGTCGATGCTTCTTTTCGTGCAGCAAAGCAAAGAAAGAGGAAAGGTTGGCAGTGAAGGGGCGAAGCGGTTACCCAAATTCTAAAGATTTGAGATTCAATGTGGGTGGGAATCTTATTCAATAACCAGGCGGAAAGGCTATGTTTTCAATTCCGCATTTTGAAGATCTTTCTATCCTTCTCATCTCAGATGCGCGTAATCGTCTTAAGTAGATGTGGATAAGAGTGTGTTTGAAAGGGGGTGTCAACCGGGAAGAGGCTTCCCGAAAGCATTAAAGGTAAGGAGGTAGCTCGAGTCAGTTGGAAGGCTACGCCCTCGGAAGTGACGGCAGAAGCTCAATCATTCCTCATTCACTTCGAGCTATAGAGGAGGGATAAGTCAGTTCTTTCCTTTCCATTCCTTTCCGTACCGGTCAGCTAGGAATTCGAGTTATGTTAAAAAATTCTTATGCGGATCGAAAAAAAAGCTCTCGTTTTATGCCAATACGGGATTTTGGGCTTAGTTATCTTCCTTCCAACAAACTAGTCGTAGGGCACGGCGGATTCTATAAAAGAGCGTCTTCTCTGCATCTACGAATCGATAAATGAGTGGCTTCAAAGCTCCTTTAAGTCATTGAATTGCCCTTCATTTTCACTAGATTCGTATCCCGGGGATTCCACTAATCAAACCAGGGGCGTAGGGTACCTCCCGGCCAAAGCAAAGAATAAAACAAATAAAAAAAAGTAGCCAACCTAGATGAATCTGGTCTCTCAGTCACTTCCTTCGTATAAGCTGGTAAGGCAGAGGCTATTCGAATTCCTAGTATGAGTTTTCCAATCAAAGATAGCAGCTAACAAGAGCGCATCTACATCTACAAGAGAGATCTAAAGTAGAGCAAATCGCTAACCTAAGTTGATAAAGGAGCATGCCGATTACAATAGCATGTAAACGGTCAGGTGAACACCATCCGAACAGTGCCCGAATTGGAATGCGGACTGGGTGAATGGTCTTTCTCGAGTGGATATTCCTACGAATGGGATCTATTCCTAAAGGTTGGCGAGATGGGGCCAGAAGAAGCATCGAAATTGCTCGTTCAGACAGAGATGTATGTGTCAAAGTATACCTGCAAGGGTCGGGCACCGGAGTTCCATTACTAGTATGAATAACCGGCTGGATCACTCCTACTGGACATCTGAGAAAGAAAAAGGATTGATCTTGCTGCGGGAAAGAATACTCAACAATTGACTCTACAAGAACGACTTATCCAAGGGCTCTGGCCCATCCCAGCTCCGCCAAGAAGGGCAATTCCGGGCGTTTTATGACCAGTCACCAACAGCTTTTGAGCCGGGAATAAGTGAACACTTCGTTTTTAAGCTTCAAATCAAAAGAATGACCGTAGCGGCGATGCGTTTGCTTCTGATTGCTCGAGTTGGAAGACCGCTCGGTTGTACCATAAATAAAGAAGAATCGACCTGTGTTCTTTAAGCGTAGTTTTTCCGAATCTTTCGTCGGATGAGCCTAATTCAGCTACTTTCAAAGGTTCACTATCAAATAGAGAAAGAGCACGTATGACACCATGCATTCGTACGTGACACGGAGATATGCGTAATGAGTTAGGCAGGCAGCTTCAAAGACGAAGACGAATAATCATATGTAAATCCTACTTTTATTTCTCCCACCTGGCCACCCTTTTTGCTTCAAAGTCAATATCTGTGATTAATGTTTTAAATAAGAAGTGGCATGTCGATCCTCAAAGGAAGAAGTGGCAGAGAAACGCTTTGGATGCCGTCTCACTAGTGCTTCTTCTCTTTCTTTTTTATGGTCGCTAGAGGGCCCAGAGAAGTCTTTATGGAGTAGGCGACCCCGCCGGCATTTCCGACTAAAGCCTACTAATGAATCTGATCATGGACGGTTTCGGGTCTTCTTAGCCCTCTTCATCGAAATCCTTCCTCCCAAAGGAGATTAGACTCCCAACCTAGGAGTCCAATTCTCTGATGGTGATCATAGCATGTCACGCTAGAGAACAACCACAATTGAGCTGTAGGTACCATAGAAGAAGGAGTCAATGTGAGTTAAGTAAGAAGTTGTCCTGGACAAGGCAACTGGGAAAGAATCCCAAAAAGAGAGTTGCCCAAAAGTTATTCAGTAGTGGAAGATTCCCCTGGTCTTGCTAGTAGCATTGGTCTTTCTCTATATTGATTGGGGAAGGATTTGCCGATGCATTTCATACTGCCTTGACCTCGCACAGGCTGGTGGGCGGGGAAGGGCGCGAAGAGGAACGCTCACTCACCTAGTCCTTTCGTCAAAATATAAATGAATCTGTTTTTCCTACTTAAACAGTTACCCAAAGAGAAGGCGCCCAGCTAGAACCACTCAATGCTACGGCAGCTCCCACATCCCACGCTTCACAAGCTCCATTCCCTCCATGCATTCCTGCTTCCAACGAGCCTTCGGGCACTGGTCAGATTCATGCAATAAAGTGACTCACTAAAAGAAGCTTTTCCCTCAATCGCCGGGGAAGTCCTGCGCGGATGCACTCCCATGCCAATCCACTAAGCGCGCTAGCAAGAAGAAGGCTGCTACTAAGGATACAGAGGGGAATCCCTCGGCAAAAGAAGTAGGATAGATAGTCGGTGAAAGAAAGACCCGATAAAGACAAGAAAAAGGCGTTGAGCAAGTAAATGAAGCCAAACAAGAGGACAGATCCTTAACAGCTAGCAGCACCGGCGAGAGCAGGATTCATTGCTGGCACACCATCCCTCCATTCATGACATACCATAGCACATCCATGAAAAATGGAATCATAATTCCGGAGCATGATAACATGAAAAATAAAAATTTCTCTTTCTCTGTCGCAGTCGCATAATTGGCTCCTACCAAGAACTACTAGAGCTCTCTATGCGAGGAACTTATTGGAATGGTCCGGGCATTGACTCATTGATAGCACAGGGATGAAATACCAGCTTCTTCAACAAGAGCGAGAGCAGCTGAGTCAACAAGAGCGGAAACGGCAAGCGCTTCTTCTTGTGCAGCGGGAGAAGCGACATTCCATTAAGATATTATTGGTGCAAACGTCCTTTTTTTTTCTTTCACTTCAAAATCTGAACTGAGGATTTCAAAATAAAAACCTAAATCAATTCCCTTTCGCCTGCTGGTTTGACTAGGCCTTTGTGTCAGGTATGAACTCAAAAAGAATTTCATCCGGATCCTTTCGTTCCTCTCCCGTTGGTCGAGCGTCTACAAACCTTCGCTCCCAACTCTTAGAAAGAAAGTCAACCCATGCGCGCCTTGAGCCATGCACACCTCAGAAAGGTTTAGTTTGCCTCACGAAGAAAGCACCTCCGCTCGGGTCCGAGAATCCTAATCCGCCTTTCCCTAGTCCCTCGTAGAAGACAAATGTGGGGTAGGCCTAAAAGACCGACTTTCCTCCTTCAAATCCGGGAGTGAATATGTCTAGTTCTATTTTAACTAATCCGAATCTGTGTACTGACAGTAGTAAAAGCGGAATATCCTATCTCAATTCTCAATTCTTGGCAGAATAAGCCCCATGACCGACCGAACCGAGGCTGGGGTAGATAGAGGACGAGAAGATTTATTGAATGCTCTCGGGCATTGATTGAGGTAGTCAAATAGTATGCTTAAGTCGGAGATTTCTTGGTATTCAAGTATTCAATCTGTGAGGAAGTAGCCCAACCTTTCTTCATCGACGCAAAGATGAATTACTGCTTATTCGACCGGTAATGCCGCATCTAGATCGATTCCTATTCCTAAGGCTGGTAATGCCGAATCAATCTAATAAGGTAAGGATAAGGTAAGTAAGTAAGAAAGGAAAGCAGCACTGACCTCTTCCCATACCAGAGCCATAGAAAACTCGGATCAGTTGGCAAGTCTACTGACTTGGCTACGAAATTAGGCTATTCGCTATTCTTTCCAAATAGTAACCAATCTCCCCTTCCCCACGCTCCTTTGACCTTATTCCATTGCGATCTGAAGCAAGGTATTCTGTAGGAGCAAAAGCCTCTTCTACCGCTCCTGCCCCCGAAAGGAGATAGAACTCCTAAACTCAACCTAAGGCAGCCTCTAAAAGCGATACCACCTAATTAAAGAAAGCATTCCAATAGCAGCTGATGAAACTATAGCACGAACAGCTACCTCCTCGGGACACTCCCTTTAAAGACGTTAGCGATCCAATCACAGCTGAGTTAACCAAAGCAAGAACAGCGCCTTCGCCTGCTTGGATTAGGACTTTCCTTCTTTTCTTTGATGGAGAGAATGCGTTGGTATAGAATCTAGCAACAATCCTTCCCGCTAGGCGAGATCTTCAACCTCAAAGATCTGCAGATCGGAGTCGTTCAACAGTAAGAAAGTCAAGCTTTCCAGCAGACTAGACCTCAAAGAAAAGCAAATCGAACTTCCACGTCTTCGCTCTGTGAGTGTCCTTCCCATCCTTTCTCCCGTCGTTCCATCTCAGTCTGTCAACACCCAATCGACCTCCTTCTTTCAGTTGCAGCCTGTTGCTCTGTCTTTTGGATTCATCTACGAGCAGAATATGGATTGCCAGTAGCGAAGTAGGAGATGGAAACATGGGAAGTGCAGTCTTAGGTAGGGGTTTGAATATCGACTTGGTGAGCTACCGTCCTTCTCTCAATCGCTTGTCTCCGGCAGGTGGGTTCAATCAGCCAGCCAAGATTCATGTGATCGGTTGATCATTCTACGTCTTTCTTTCCGATCCGTTGCTTCCAGCTTCACCCTGTGATCTAACTGCAAGTGTAGCCATCCTGGATCCGAAGCTTTCTAAGACTCCCTTGAGTTCCTAAGGTAGCCAGTGCTTCAGTAAACGCTGGTTCTTTCTCCCTTAGCTCCGCACTCTTACAACCAAGCACCGGAACCAGTAAACAACCAATTGGCTCGTCAATGGCTAAGTAAATGGCGCTCGAACTCTCCATCCTTTATTTTATCTCTTTTCTAGTCCCTCGATATCTGACCCGTCAACCTTCCCATCTCCTCTTACTTACGCATCTTCAATCAAATCATGATCCCATCTCGATCAATTTCGCATTGATCAGGGCGGGCGTTTCCATCCATTTCTATAAGGGGAAGCTCGCAGAGCTTTCTCTCCTAGTTAGAAGGGAGACGGGGCTTTTATCCCAAACTTCTCCTTACTGCACGCACAAACAAAAAAAAAACAAAAAGCACCGCACCCCCCTAAGATAGGGAAAATTCAGGCCTTACCTTTAAAGGGCGCTCCAGCGCTTTACTAATTCAAGTAAAGAAAGGGGCTTGAAAGCTTACCTTATTATATTATTAAGGAGGGAGGGCTTTTTTTTATAGATTAAGAGGTGAGTAAGGAGGGGTTTGCTTGCTTGCTGGCTAGCTCGTGCAATCTACGAATAATTCCTTCGCCTTAGTAAGCTAGCTTTGGTTGCTAAGGTTCTCCGGGCACTACGGTAGGACGTGGATCGATCATGACGAGAATGGACTTCTCCGTAATGTAATAGAAGAAGAGTAACGGTCCAGTTCCCCGGGCTTTCTCCCTTCTCGACCAGACGAAGGAGATATGAATTCCATTCAGGCGGGTAAGGGCTTGGCTTGACCCTGTCTCCTCTCCTGGTCGGGTCGGGGGCGAAGACTGGCAAAGTTCATCATTCAGTGGTGGGGTGGTTTTCATAGAAAGGAAGGCCTCGCCCAAGGAGTGGCAGATTTGGATGGCTTGGAAGCAGGGCAGATCTGGATAGAGTAGAGTCTCGCTCATAGATAGAGGAAGAGAAGAGTACGCGCGCTAGCGCGCTACGGCTTTCGCAGTTGATCGGATCAGATAGCCCTTCGGGCGCACACGCACATAAAATCCCGATCAACAACTTGGAGGGATGGCTGAGTGGCTTAAGGCATTGGTTTGCTAAATCGACATACAAGAAGATTGTATCATGGGTTCGAATCCCATTTCCTCCGGCACGGAAGTAGAACGGGCGGGCGAAATTACGTGAGAGAAAGAACCTCTTGGTGGAGTCCCCCGGAGGACAGAATAGCACTACTTAGTGACTAGGAGCGGAGAGCCCGTTGCGCGTTGTTTTTGGCCTATCTTCTTTTCTAAAAAAGCTCCCTCCGGCCGTCCAGTCCCTGGACGGCTCTCGGTTCTTGAGCATGTTGGGAGATTAGGCGGCAGTTAAAAGAGCAGCTCGAAAGCTTGACGAACAAGCGAAAAAAGCCTATAGTCGAAAAAAGCCTATAGTAAAGGGCTTTTCCCTTACTAGTCAAGTGGTAAGGTAGGGCGCTATTCGATGAAGAAAACAGACTTTAGGAAAGTGGTTCAGGTAGCTCAGCTGGTTAGAGCAAAGGACTGAAAATCCTTGTGTCAGTGGTTCGAATCCACTTCTAAGCGGGCGAAGGGTCGCCGTAGGTGAGGTAGCCGGGAGCGAGCCGGATTTGGAAATTCAAGTGAAAGAGGAAGCCAAAAAGCCGTATAGTGCAGGAGGCAGATAAAAAAAAATGATTACTCGGATTGGTTCTCGCGTCCCTGTGCCCAAAAGGATGGGCGAGTTCGGTTCAAGTGTTCATCGATCGGGTGGGATCTATATGCTCCGGGGGGGGTGAGACGAGGTGTAGCGCAGTCTGGTCAGCGCATCTGTTTTGGGTACAGAGGGCCATAGGTTCGAATCCTGTCACCTTGATGTGGTATTCTCAGGGGCCGAAGTGCAAAGCCCCGTAGCCTATCCGTGGTCAGGAAGGCAGGCGAACAGCGCACACTATAAAAGAGATATCCATTTTTGAGTCGAATTTTCAAGTGGATGAGATCGGTCGAGGTTGGGAAAGAACAATACGATGTTGAGGGATGGGCTGCTCGCCCTACTTCAGTAAAGGCTTAACCTCGAGATCATTGGATGGACTTACGACTTGTCTTGTATTCCTATTTCGCGGGAATGGGATTCTTGGCTAGCTGAACTAGCAGCTCATCCGATCGACTTCCATTCCTGTCCTGCCTGGACCGGTGATTCAACTCTTTCAGACCCTCCCGCCCTACCTCGCGGAAAAGATGAGTACTGGACTGGTAAGAGGGGACCTTGCAAAACCAAATTCCTCCCTTGTCCGATCAACCATCTCCACCTCCCCCACCACCGTATCCTTAGCAGTCGAGTAAAGACCTGAACCCGCTGACGGAAGTGATCGATTATCCACTGGTGGGTGAGCGAAGAAAGAGATGACTTTTAGGGTAGAGGCGCTTTTAGAATGAGATAGCTCTTTGCTTCTTCTTCCCTTGAGGTTTAGGACTGGCTATGAACTTCCTTACCTCACTTTGAGTGTACTTAGGACTCACCGCTTCTTGTTTTTAGTTGGATGTAGCTAGGGTAGGTGGATTCTGGATAGATAAACCCGATACTTCTTCCCGTAGGCAGATAGAAAAGAATGTATTCGATGGTAGCTCGGGATTCCAACTCAGCACCTTTTGAGAAGAGTTGCTCTTTGGAGAGCACAGTACGATGAAAGTTGTAAGCTGTGTTCGGGGGGGAGTTATTGTCTATCGTTGGCCTCTATGGTAGAATCAGTGGGGGCCTGAGAGGCGGTGGTTTATTTTGAGAAGAGTTGCTCTTTGGAGAGCACAGTACGATGAAAGTTGTAAGCTGTGTTCGGGGGGGAGTTATTGTCTATCGTTGGCCTCTATGGTAGAATCAGTGGGGGCCTGAGAGGCGGTGGTTTACCCTGTGGCGGATGTCAGCGGTTCGAGTCCGCTTATCTCCAACTCGTGAACTTAGCCGATACAAAGCTAATTGTCTATCGTTGGCCTCTATGGTAGAATCAGTGGGGGCCTGAGAGGCGGTGGTTTACCCTGTGGCGGATGTCAGCGGTTCGAGTCCGCTTATCTCCAACTCGTGAACTTAGCCGATACAAAGCTATATGATAGCACCCCAATTTTCCGCCGTAGGTTGAGACCCAACAGCCAGCCAGCCCGCCAGGCCTTCTACGATCGAATTTAGTCTTCTTCTAATGTTGCCGTATTCTACTCGTGCCCCTTTCCTTTCCTCACGTTTTTCATCTCCCCTTGGACCTTCGCTACACCCCCAGAGCTACCAGAGCCGCCGCTGCAAGACAAGACCTACCTGAACTAGCTCCTGAACTCGCTGCCTAAGAAGCGCTACCGATTGCTTTTTTTTTGACGATTCCATGTTGCCGTAAACGGGTGGTCTTGAGGTAGTTTGCTTCAACTAGTCGCCAATACCGAATAACAACTACTACTAAACCCGTTCCTCTAGAACAGCTCAGAAGGTACGCTCTTGGATTTCACAGCAGCTTCAGGGGAAGGGCCTGTTCCGGCCTTTAGGTTAGATAAAGAAAGACCTTTTTCTTCTTTTCTTGCTTCAAAGTCAGGCCGTTAAAAGGCATGTAATGTTGCCGGCTACTAATACTCGTTTTTCAGCTCCTGAGGACGAGGACTCGGCAGTAGGGGCTTTCGCAGTAGCAGTGCCATGAGTATGAAGCGCCCGCTAAGGAACAGATACTTAAGTGGTAGGAGGGAGCTAGGAGTCTTCCATTCATGCCTTCATGGGTGGCTACCTATGAGGTATGGCTTGAAAGTCTACTATTGGAAAATGACCATACCATAGAGATTTCTGGACAAACAAGCGAGGAGTTGACTCCCAGGAAGGGAACAAAGAGCAACAGACTTCGCTTCGATCCCTACTGCTTGAAGTTCAATCCCCTCAAGGAAGTTTCACCTCCCGAACCTCCTGCGGGTATAGGATTAGGATTAGATCGTACACCCGCAAACAATACTGCCATGGGCGGCTACCTGCTTTCCTTTCTTTATCGAGGAAGCTCGCCGGAGATCTATTCCTCTTCCTCTGCCTCAACAGGATCTGGGGTTCCCTCCGCTTGTATTGGTCCTTAAGTGGAATTTAGGTCCACAATATTCATTCCCTGGTTACACCTTTGATTCTTCTGATTCAGAGTTAGCGCCGATCCTTATCTAGATCCAAAAAAGCCAATTCTAAGGCTGGTCTTTGGGCTACCAATTGCGTTTCAGTTTCCTCTGGTCTCGTACCGGGTGAGATAGCTTGAACAGCGGTTTTCTTTGTCGGGTATTCCGCTGCCTACGCCATGCTTTAGTCCTCTTAGCCCTCTACAGAACAGAGTCATCCTCCTAGGCTAGGCTTCGATCATCCGCAAGAGACGAAATCCATGCCTGAAACTACATGGAACAAAGACTGCTCTAGGCTGAGATTTTCCTCGCCTCCCTTATAGAAGAGAAGAGTAAGCTTCTGCCCATCTTCCTTCTTTTAAATAGAGTAAGGTCTTTACCGATCTAGAAAAGTCTTTCTTCCTTATATGCCTTCCCGAAGAGGTTGTGAAGTGAACTTCCTTTCGGTGGAAGCAGGAAGTGCGATAAAGACTCTATTTCTTCCGCTGAGGTGAGGAGCTCCTCTATTCCTATTCTATTTCGGGGATACTTTAAGTATTCCCATGATTCGATCGCCCCCGGGCAACACAACAACCGCTACAGCTTCGCTTCCTTACTTCTTGGGTTACTTTCTAGTTGGAATAAGGGACATAAGGGGCAAGGCCCTTTTAAGGCGTTATGGGTCGGCCACATAGGAATAAGAATAGCTTTTCTCTTTCCCTTCAGCAGAATCGGATCGGATGATTCTTACCTTCTGGGTAAGGAGTCTTTACTAAGGAAACTTCCTCCAAAGATCTATTTTCCCGGTTCAGGCTAACTTCTTTCAAGGTAGCTTCCCCCAGGGAATGAATTTACAAATCTAGCTTCTGATTCATCAACTTCAACATCAAGTGAAATGGCCTTCTGGTACAAATAATTTGAGGTTACCCCCTGGGTTGGTTCAAGAAGTGGTAGCGCAGGGGGGTTGGGTGTAATGAAAGAAGTAGCTTGGGCAATTTCTAGAATTCATTCCTAGCCTCGGGCTAACCTAACTCATTGTAGCGTAGGGGTAGTGGAGACTAGTAGTAATGAAAAAAGTTACGGGAGGAGGCTAAGAGTGTAGTCGGGAGCTAAGAGTAATGACGCAAGTGAAAGGAAGAGCCTATGCATACTTATTCCTAAGGCAAGAAACTGCTACTGGCATCGATCGACCGCAACTCCCGGCATGAAGGCACTTCCCTTGGGGCAACTCCTGCCAATGCCTAATAAGGTTACAGCCAGGGAAAGGGGGCAAAGGAAGAACTCTTGCCAACCCTTTTACTTTTTGATCGAATGTCTGCTAAAAAAGTTATCACTTTTTGCCCACTGGGGTCTCACGTGTGGCAGCTGTTGGAAGAAACTCCGAATCCTCTATCGAAGTGAGTCCTGCTCCAAGGTCTTCTCTCTATGGGGTCTTCCCCCGCCTAAAATAAAGAGTAGGGTCACGAGAAACAAAAAGCATATATCAAATCAAAAGTACGAGACTGGTCCGTCTGGAGGACGAGCTCCTAGGACTCGAGCAAGAGCAAGAGAAGATCAAGCAGAGGGCCTTCCCTTCCTTCTAGTGTGCCTATCTATAAGTAGTTTCCAGGTTCCTAGACCCCCGGATATCCCGATTGTGTTACTGCTTCTGTTCCCCAAACAAGAAGAATTTCTTTCACTAAATGGGTTACATTTGTAGCAGTCCAATAAGGGATCTATGCTCTCGGTAACTATCAAGAGCACGACCCGCGGCCCCTCTTCTTACTTAACTTTAACTAGTTGTGTCGCATAAAGTGCCGTTCCCCTCTGAGCCAAGATGAGCTACCAGGGCGTGCATTTCTTCCTAAATAGAGGACAGTGCCCCCTTTCTCCCTATCGGTCTTTGCGGGCTTTCCCTTCTTTGAGGAAGGCATTGGGTGATCTCCTGCCTCTGGATTGCCTACCAAATGCAACTGGGGACATAGGAACGACCAGGCCTTTCCTGATAGTAGTGTGCCTCTATATTAGTAAGTAGTTTCCCGCTTTCCAGAAGAAGTCGCTATTGTTCCTAAAGGCAAGAGTAGGGTCCTGCTCTGTTCCCTACTAATTGCGTAGTAAGAAAAGCTGCTGCCCTTCCCCCTCCCCTCGTAGGGTTGCTCTTTTCCCTCGGTGAGTAGCTTCCCGTCCTTGCTTGTCTGGTACTTTAATAATGGGTCTTTCGCTCTCTCTTTCGTTTAGTGTGAAATCCTGATCCCAGCTGACCCCAGAATCAAAACCTTCCTTCGAGCCTGTTCTTGTTCTAAGGGCATGGCTCTCCCACATCTTATTCAATCTTTTGTAGAGGAAAGGAGTCGTTCATTTCGGTCTAACTTCGTTACTGTACCCCGGTCTCACTCCGACAGCGTACTATCCTAGACCTCTGTCTATCCCGACATTGATAGAAATTCAATGTTAGGTTGCCCGGTAACCCCGACAAGTGGGAGGCTCTGCACTTTCCCTATCATACGATTCTGCCAGACTATTTATTTCATTCTCCATTCAAAACCGTCTACTCCGGGAACCCATAATATGACGATTCTTTCATATGATTTTTTTCGTGAATTCGACATCCGTGATCTACGACCATCCTTTCTTCTTTCCATTCCAAAAAGGAATGGTTGGTATGCGGTCCGTCCTTATAACCCGGGGAATCCCCCTTTTGTGATTGTTCCAAAGCGTGCTTCCCTTTCTTGTTCTTCGAGCTCAACTGGTCATGCTTCTTTCTCAGTTGCGCGATTCCTAGCTGCTAGATCCTAGATCAGAGGATGTAGGTGAGTCTGATTGTTCTGACTTCTACTGTTGTAAGTTGCCTTAAGGCGCCTTCCAGGTCCAGCCCAATAGGGGAACTTTCCGGTGAGGAGGATCCCATTTAGAAGAAAAACCTACGTATCCTTTCGCCTGGAGCTAGGGTCAAAGATCAGTCCAAGCTAGGATCAGCTCTCGGAAGTCAAACTTCTCCTCTGCAGCTAGGTCAGTTCGGGCTACGACCCTTCGAGCAGGGCAGTTCATGAGCTGCTATCTCCGACCGAGGTTAGGTCTTCTTTTGCTCTGCTGCTGTTATTCTTTCTCCAACCTGTATACAAGCCAAGGCTTCTCGAAGTTAAGTACATCAAAGGTAGGGGAAGAAAGGGTCATCTCAGGATGGACTCAATATCTATTATCTTGCCACTTCCCTTTCTCCAAATCTTTCGTTTCAAGCATCAAACGGAAAATCAAAAAGAGTCACAAGAGAGTATTTCAAGTAAACCCGGCCCAGGAAGAATGTACCGAAACATCATACATATGAGACTGAAAGCTTCGTCTACCCTGTCTCTTGTGAAAAATTCTTATTGTTTTGGAAAGCCTAACGGATCGAACTCATCTAGCCACCTTTTCTTTTTTGTTGGTATGCCGGTCTGATCGTTCCACTCCTCCGCTCCGCCCTTAATAAGGATTTCATGATTTGCTCGCTGGCGATCACATTAACAAGGACAAGGAAGTTGATTGGTTGGCCGCTTCTTAGGATGTCTCTGTTTTTTTTTCGTCTTGAGATTCTAATCGATGAGTAGAAATGGTTCTAAATAGTACGAAGACTACCCGAATATGCCATACACATAGAATACAGGGGGCACAAGGCCTCCTCTCGGTCCGTAGAGTAACTGTAGCTGCTTCAACCACCTAGCCTTCCTTCCTTTCTTTGGGCAGCTGCGGAATATACCTCTGTCTTTTGGAGTTGTGTGGCAAAGTCGAATCCTAGATCAGAGTATGCCAATTCCCCTCCAGTAGATGCCTGCTCTCGAGATTCAATGGGCTTAGCTGCTGCCCTTTCTGTTACAGCTGTTCCTGCAGATCTAGACGAAAGCAGGTAAACCACTCCCTTAATGTCGGGTTGGAAAACTAGTAGAATCTCCGAGTGAACTGACGCAGTCCTCTCCTTTATGGTCGAACTGCACTAAAGGTTCTATTAATGTTTTTTTTCTTCATCGTCTTTAGCGCTTGACGCTAATGTGAATGTGTTTCGTTTTCTATCTTCTTCCTATTCGACCAACGGCTTACGGATGTGCCATATGGGAATCCTAGGAAAGAAAAGGCCTTGACTACCTCAGACCTTGCTCGAAAAGACTATCCACCTTAAGCATTTGGTACTGAGGAGAGCCAGCCATTAAGCGCAGCCCCAAGCTAAGAAAAAGCACACTTTTATTTACCAAACTGGGATATATCAGAAGGGAGATCAAAGCCCGAAAGCACCTAGTGAGCTCAGATTTTGACTGGGAAACCTACTCTAACTCTATTTGGTTAAACCAGAGAAAAGAGCAGGTAGCGCATGATCTGAATGATCAAGCAATGAAATCTTCCTTTGTCGACCTGAAGCTGAAGTGAAGGAGGGAATGGAGCTGGAAATCATCCTGGCTTTTGTGAATAAGTTGTAGTTGCGTCCTTACTTGATCCCATCTTTGTTAGAAGAGACTCTGCTCAGGTTTGGAACCCTAGTAGCAGAATGGAATCAGTTTACCGGGCTTACTTTCATGCCAACACGAGTAGTTTAACTTATCACTACCTCGTAAGGGCGTTGAGAATCGTTTTTTTTCTTTTGTTAGCCTTTGCATAGTTTACGAATTCTGCTTAGTAGGGACCTAAACATAAACACAGGAATGGTTTTTCTCAGAGTCAGGCCACGCCTTATGACGAAAGAAAGGGGGAGAGAGGACGGGTCACCTGCCGATCTGTGATCAAACAAAACTATACCTGAAGAATGGGATACAGATTGACCGGCACAAAACAAAAGCCATCTCTATCAATCTACGCTCATTGATGAGACGGCGACATAGAGAAGAAAGTATACCGTTTGTCACCCCCCAAAAAGAAGAGATACAAACTTTGGAATTTGGTGGGATCGAGGATGGAATCGAATAGCGAATGCACTTGCGGTTAAGACAGGTCCCGCATCTCCTACCTAATGCAATTGACCGACCCGGCATCTCTTTCGTTCAATAATGCCTTTGCTTCAAGACGCTATTTACCAATAGGACACTACCTTTTTTTTGAATTGAAGAAGCCGAAGGGGTGAACGAGCGCTGCGGTAACGAGCCGTAAGAAAGATGAGCAGAGCATTCCTTCCGCCGGCCATTTATAGGAGTAGGGGAGCGTGGTGAGATAGATAGACGTCCAATCCAGCAGCAGCTAGTAGCTCGGCCTTAGTCTTGGGCGGATCTCACACTTCAATCAACCCCTTCGTACTTCGATCCAATCAATCGATCGATCAAGAGGCTAATCTCTGGGCCGGTAACTAAAAAGAAAGTCCTCGCTTCTCTTGAACAAGGAAAGGGCAGCATAGCATTAGCTTCAATTGAACAAGCTCAACCTTGATGAAAAAGAAAGGTGGTAGGCCGAAGAACCGTTGAACGCTTCAACTTGGCCACTAGGCGAAGGCTGGGCGAGAGACTAGGCCAACTTACTGCCATGCCATGGTTTAAGCTTTAGGCTCCATAGACGGAACTATGTATTAGGGAGGGGAGGACACCGCTCAGCACCTAAGGTGGGGTTCAATGCCTAACAAAAACAGAAAAAAATAGAAAAAAAGAGATGTATGGCGGAGGGAAGGAGAGAAAGAACGCATGCATGGAGATTCTGTCTGTCGGAGGTTCGAGAATCTATGAAAGGACATCTAAGACTAAGGAAGAATTCGAGGAAGTCCATTACTGAGAGAAGTGGTGATCTCGTCTTGCTTGCTGGGAGAAAGGAAGCTTCCGGACCACCTTTTCCAGCCAGATAGCGAGCGATCACTCAGCAATGAACACTAACTGAAAGCGGCCGGGAATGAGTACCTATCCCTTACGGGAATCGAACCCGTGTCTTCGACATGAAAAGACGATGTCCTAACCACTGGACGAAAGGGACAAAAAAGCCATTCTTCATATACCTCAGCTCCGAGAATAGAAGTGGTTCGTTTTGTTTCTATACGCAATTCAAGATTTCGTTTGTGTTCATGTTGGCGATTTCTGATGTGAATTCGGCGGGTCGTCCCCCCTTCCTACGGGTTCCCCCACCGATCCAGTGACACACCAACCACGCCCCTTCCCTTTCTCCGATCATAAAGCCCCCTGATTCCTTTCTTTGTCTTTCATCCCCCCTGAACAGAATAGCCCCGTTCTTTCTAATTCGAATAAAAAAAAAAGAAAATAGGGGCGAAGCGCCCGTTTGAAGTGGCGAAGGCCTATGCTAAAGTAAGAAAGAAAGTACTTTAAGGTAAGGTTACGAAGTCGGGTCAGCTGGTTAAGGAAAGCTCAGGTTATGAAATCGCTTAGCCGTTAATTAATTAGAATTAATTAAGTAGTAGTGAGGCGTCGGTACGGAGTTGCGTCAGCTGTAGATATAGACTAGGCTAAGGTAAGGGACGGACTTCATCTCTTCTATTCTCTTCACTTACACCTTACCTTACACTTCCGCTGAGTCTAACGAGGCTCAGGTGCAGAGCCTTCCACTGTGGACCGAGACTACGCGAAGGTCATAGAAACTTCACTGACTTTCTCATAAACCTTGATTTCGCTACGCTCAATAAGAACCCGGAATAGCGGAAATCAGTTCGTGTTCCGCTTCCAAAGTCAGTCAGTCGTCTTTGCCCAAGTGTGAACTGCAGACGACTCTCCGGTGGTTCCATTCCTTCTTACTTGACTTCTGGGTCAACCCAACCCGAATGGGAAGAAAAGGGTCAGCCAAACAGCAGTCCACTTTGTACATTTTCTGAGGCCTTTTAGAAAAGGGAAGGGAACTTCTCACCGAAGGAGGCAGTAGGAATGAAGGAGGCGGGAAGCTACCGTGCCAGCTTATCCTTGACTTTTTTTAGAGCATACCGCTATAATAAAAAAAGGTTTATGGATGAAGTAATCGGAGTGACAAATGGTTACGTTTGCGGAAACCGGAGAAAGTCGGGAACCGTCGGTTACCTTTTGAATCAAAGTAGCGACGAGCCGAGTACTACGACTACAGGGGGGGGGGAAGCAAAGCTTCTACGACAGCTTCGCTTCCTCGTCGCTTCTTTCTGGCGACTAGCTTATCAAGCGAGTGGCTTGGTAAGCAAGCCACCTTCAGCATCGGTCAAATCCCTATCAAGAATAGGGCGGAATGGTGGGGAAGGAGGCCCTCCCCCCTTCAATGGAAAGGGGGGAATCGCCGTTTCACAGCCGCTCCTCTACCTTTCGCCTAACATGATCACGAACGAAGACAGAGAATTGCGTAGATAGGAGGACGAAACGAACCAACCCATTTGTCCTGATCGGAACGATTGAAGAAAGAAAGAGAATGGTGCCCCCTTTCGCCCAGGGGACATCGTCGGAGAACAATGTCGGGGACAGGGTGAGAACCTTCCCTTCTGTTGGTTTAGATATGGAGATAGATCCAGATAGAGATCTATATCTTTCTATCAATAGATAGATAGATTGAGAAATGGATATTGATCTGGTTTCAAGATCTATGAACAAGAGAGATCCCTAAATATCCATTTGAAAAAAGAGAGATAAGGGCGGAGCTAGCTGAAGGAAGGGCGCTAACGCGCCCCTGCAATCTTTCTAAAGCGAGAAACTTGACTTTAAACTAGAATTAGTAAAGGCGCGTTAGCCTATCTATTGGGCCTTTTCTTGCTCGTTAGCGCCCCCCTACCCCTATTATATTAGTTTAGTCATAAAGGAACTCAAGTTTCGCCTTTTGACAACCTTACTAATAGAAAGGGGAAAGATGCGCTCAAGCATGCGAAGAAAGCTCTTCGAGCTTCCCTAGAATGTAATGTAGAAAGGGGCTTCTTCAAATATCCCATGTAGAGGCTTCAAGGCTTGTAGTTTAGGGGTGCGCAGCGCAGGGACAGGAAGGCCCAACCTATACAAAGCGCGCAATGGCTTTCTCTGATAGGGGCTCGCTTCTTCAAGCGGAGCTTGCTGCTTTTCATTTTGTTAGGAGTAGGTGCTTGCTGCTCGTCAAAGCCGTAGCTTGCTGCTCGCTTGCTGTCTACTAAACGAGCCTTCACTGTCCGCCCGGCCCCCATCTTTAAAGTCAAATCAATGAAGTGAACAGCCCAACCTCTGAAGCTAAAAAGCTTCTACTTGTTTTGAAGCTTTTCTTCCCCAACCCAACAATAGACTTGCAACTATAGAAAAGCTTCTCTTTGATAGCGGTCATAGGGGGGTTCAGAAAGGATCTGATCGTAGATAGAGACTGAAACCTGTGCGGGGGTAGGGGCGGATGTAGCCAAGTGGATCAAGGCAGTGGATTGTGAATCCACCACGCGCGGGTTCAATCCCCGTCGTTCGCCCATCAATAAATGGACCATTTGTTACGGAAACATAACCTATAAAGACTTTTTTCTGCAAGTCATCTCGAGGCTTTCAAACGCATCCAAGCACGATTGAAAGATAGAAACCGCGTCGCCTACTTGCTGAAAGCACAAATGGAATGGCTGATCATTCATTGTATGAAGTTTTTAAGACCTCACTAATCAAAAATATATAGCTTTATGTAACGAATAGATAGTTAAACACCTTAGATAGTTAAACACCTTCTCTTTCTGCGGATACGCGCTCACCTTCCTTTTATTTGCCACACGAGCCCCGACCCGATGATAGGCCAGTGCATAAACTAGTTGGTATTAAAACTATCCCAATTTGGTAGATCCTAATCTAAAACTATTCATTGGTTTGTTCTTTCTTCTTCGAACCCGAAGGAACCAAACGCCTTACTTTACAAGGGGAAGGGAAGGCAGCACAGCCATTTCAAAATAAAAACCAACCCCAGTTTTATGGGCTCAGGCAGCTCAGGCGCGGTAACAAAGGTACTCGCGAACCTCGTAGCGGAGAGGCGGCTTATTGCAGCAATTTGAATCAGTAATCATCAATGCATAAGGGAACAGCGCGAAGCGATGATATGCTTCGCAAGCAAATGGGTCAATGACTAGATAGCCACGGTAAGATGGAAGGCCCGCGCTAATGCCCTTAGAGTTGTCGGTCGAATTACCGATCAATCAGATTCTTGGATGAGCGGAACATCTTGGAGACAAATCATCTCTACCCGGGTACATAGCTTCATCCAAACCACGAATTGTTGACTCGCTCGAGAAAAGAGCTTCGTAGTAGGGAGCTCAGAGCCGATGAGCGATATGTAATCCTAGGATTATAACTATGGTTACTTCCCAATAATTTTTTAATATAGTAGTTTGATCTTTTCGATTTCTGTCTTTTGTTTTGTTGAATCTTTTTCAAGGCTCGATAGATAATTTGATAAGCCAATGATTTTTTTCCGTGTTTCAGAATACGGTTAACCAACATGTTAACTAATCGATTACGATAAATTGGATCGGATTTTGCAGTTTTGTTGAATCTTTTTCAAGGCTCGATAGATAATTTGATAAGCCAATGATTTTTTTCCGTGTTTCAGAATACGGTTAACCAACATGTTAACTAATCGATTACGATAAATTGGATCGGATTTTGCAGTTTTTTCTTCTGTAGTACCTCGACGTGACATGAGCGCGAAAGGGGTTCAAGAATCCGTTTTCTTTTTATAAGGGCTAAACCAACATGTTAACTAATCGATTACGATAAATTGGATCGGATTTTGCAGTTTTTTCTTCTGTAGTACCTCGACGTGACATGAGCGCGAAAGGGGTTCAAGAATCCGTTTTCTTTTTATAAGGGCTAAAGGTAGGGCAGGTTAAGTTAGGGCATCAGTAGCTTCAACTAAAGAATCAGTCGAAACGGACACTGAAGCTAAATCCGCAACAGAGCGAGTAGCCAGGTGTGAGGGATCTAGCTCTTCACGAGCTGCAGAGCTAGACAAGCAAGCAACAAGGCTCTTTTCAGCCGGCCTGATGAAATATTTTTATATAAAGAGTTTCGATGCCATCCTCATTTTCGATAGCATCCGAGTCTCATTGATCCAATCGAAAAGGCATAAGTCCCACATCGGATGATGGTCCACCTGCAGCCTCTTCTATTGAGTGCGGGTCAGCTTACCTTGAGTATGAACCAATTGCCTTTGCGTAGATTCTATTGATTTCGGTCTTGCACTATATCTATCTACGGTGCTTACTTTGCCTTCGAGGAAGCGCTTTGCCATCACTTTATTCTGTGGTATTGTGCGGAAAGGCTCTATCCTGGCAGAAAGTTTCAAAAGTACGCTCTCCTCGGTGACGATATAGTCATCGGGGATGAAAAGGTGGTGGATGTCTACAAAGACGTGTTGTGTTGACTGATCTCGGTGTCAAGATTTCGGTAAAGAAATCTTTAGTTTGGGGTGGTCTTGAGTTTTCGAAAAAATTCCGGATTCATGACCGCGAATTGTCCCCGATTAGTGTCAAAATGATACGGTCGGCTCGGCATGCCATAGCGTGGATGCCAGTGTGTAAGAGTTTAGGTATTAGCTCTTTACGGCTCACCCTTAGGTTGAGGGGAGCTGGGTATCGGCGATATTCGTCTATGCCAGAGCATATCAATCCAAACTTTAATCGACATTGGTTTCGGCACGTTCTTGTAGCCTACTCCCCTGGAGGGATTACTCCACTTCCATTCCTCGTGTGGCTTGGATTCCCTGAAGGGATCCTTGTTACACCCTATCAAATAGGGATGGTTAGGCGGATGCTGCTGGAGTCTTGCTCCCCTGATTGGGCTTTCGGTTTCTTAAAGTAAAGAGTGTGAAGCATGGGATCAGGAGTTGTCAACGAGAACTCGTATAGAGGGCTAGATCTGGCTTGCATAAGACCTAAACCATGCTCTTACTATGTTTGTTATCTTTCTCTATCCTATGTGGTTGTCAACTAGAAGGCTTATTCTTAGAAAAAGGAGTGCTCACGCACTCCCTCCCAGGCTAGCAGAAGGAAGAGCTCCGGCTATAGATTCCTAGGGAATTTACTTTCTCTAAATGAGAGTCCCGTAGTGAGTGTGAGACAGAGAAGGATTAGCTCATTCACTCATTCAATCGGTAGGCGTAACGATCCGGTTATTTCAATAGAGTAGTAGTCACCAGCGTGTCTGTCCCTATGTTATTTCCTCTAACGTGGAGTCATGTCTATCTGCTTGTAAAGATACGATAGGATCTTACGCTCATCGGAGACCGGCTCTATGCAAGCCGCAGCTCTGAACGCATAGAGCTCTGCTGGGCGTGACTTTCTCGTTCCATAGCGCACTTCGAAGAAAGATCATCATCCACTATTGCTTGATTTGAGCTAATGAACCAGAGTTTAGTTTACTGAACACTCATTTTTTTATGAAAATCTATCTACAAGCAACGAGACAGTTTCTGGCGGAGGTAAGGACGAGCTTGACTTAAAATTTTGAAAAAGCTAGGGCTAGCTTTCATTGATTATTATAAGAGGTAACAGAAGTCAAGTCGCTCTACAAAGTATTCCCTTGATGTTTATCTCACTATCTAACTTCTCTGAAAGATCTTCAGAAAAATTCCTCGTGGGATAGCTTGTTCTAGTTGACAACCCTGGAACTAGAATGGAAGCCGTCTCCTCATATAGTGGAGCGACTTCTCGTTGAGAACCAAATAGGGATTGTCAGATTCTTTCAGGTTCTTCCACTTCCCAAGCCTCAGGTGCGAAAACGGGCGAGATATTCGTCTAAGTAGCTCACTTCAGGCAATAGGAATCAAGAACTTATATGAACGGTGTACGCACTTGAACTGAACGGGAAGTGGGCAGGAGAGACAGACAGAAGTGAGCCTACCTATCCACTTTCCTAGCTTTTATCATCTATGGTTTCGACCCCTGATTGAAACCGTGATAACGAGATATGAGGACTTGACTTCCGCTATGCGCTCTGATCCTTAAGCTTAGAGGCTAGTTCTACTAGATGAGGACTTCTTCACTTATCAGTATGGATCCGCTTCGCCGACTAAGGAAGGCCCGGAAAGACAGTCTAAACGCTTGAAAGAGCTCTTTCTGAGCTCACTAGATTCAAGCAAAAGCGCATCTTGCACTAATGATCTCGGGTTCGTTCAGGTTCAATCGATCCTCAATGATGAAGCTTGGGGCCTTCCTGATATCATTTTGTTTTCTCACCTACATTTTGAAAAGTTCTGTTAGGTTCTTAGTAGCAGTCGGCGACCTTTTCTTCTTTTACTTCACATAGCTTTTCGTCTCCTTGATAGCTGGAAGTTCTCCAAAAGTATGAAAAGCTGGAGGACTTTGTACCATCCATTCCGGTGTGGTTGGATTCTGTTCAACAGCCCAAGGACTTGGAGCACATCTTTTGTTATTTCCACTGCTTGAAGTGATTGTTACGACCACGAAGAAACGACGAATCCCAACTACGGATATATAAGAGCCAAAACTGCTAAGGGCATTCCATCCAGCGTAAGCATCTGGATAATCTGGAATGCGACGTGGCATACCCGAAAGCCCTAAGAAATGCATGGGAAAGAAGGTGAGATTCACCCCGAAAAAAGTGATCCAAAAATGGATTTGACCTAAAGTTTCAGGGTATGTCCGACCAAAGATTTTACCCACCCAATAGTGAAATCCTGCAAATAAAGCAAAAACGGCTCCCATAGAAAGTACATAATGGAAATGTGCAACCACATAATAAGTATCATGTAGAGCAATGTCTAGCCCAGAATTTGCCGGGACTATCCCAGTGAGTCCTCCTATAGTGAACAAAAAGATGAACCCTACAGCAAATAACATGGGTGTTTTGTATTGTATCGAACCCCCCCACATGGTAGCGATCCAACTAAAGATTTTGATTCCAGTGGGGACTGCTATGATCATGGTAGCTGCGGTGAAGTAGGCACGGGTATCAACGTCTAAGCCCACAGTAAACATATGATGAGCCCAAACAAGAAATCCAAGAACACCTATACTGATCATGGCATAAACCATGCCTAGATACCCGAAGACCGGTTTTCCCGAAAAAGTCGAAACGATATGACTTATGATACCGGATCCAGGCAGAATGGGAATATACACCTCTGGATGACCGAAGAACCAAAAGAGATGCTGGTATAATATGGGGTCTCCCCCTCCAGCGGGATCAGAAAAGGTTGTATTAAAGTTTCGATCGGTTAATAACATGGTAATTGCCCCTGCCAGTACCGGAAGTGATAATAAAAGTGGGAATGCTGTCACTAGAACGGACCACACAAATAGGGGTGATCTATGCATAGTCATTCCAGGTCCACGCATGTTGGAGATAGTTGTTATAAAATTGATTGAACCTAAAATGGATGAAACACCAGATAGATGAAGACTAGAAATTGCTGAATCAACTGCTCCTCCTGAATGGCTGGTAATACCACTTAAGGGCGGATAGACCGTCCACCCAGTGCCGCTACCCACTTCTACTAAGGCTGAGCTTAATAGGAGCAAGAGACTTGGTGGCAACAACCAGAATGAAATATTATTTAATCGCGGAAATGCCATGTCAGGTGCACCTATCAGAATCGGAACAGACCAATTACCAGATCCACCTATCATCGCCGGCATAACCATAAAAAAGATCATTAAAAAAGCGTGAGCCGTTATTAAAACATTATAAAGTTGATGATTCCCACCAAGAATTTGATCGCCGGGTCGTGCTAATTCCATACGAATCAGTACTGAGAAGCATGTCCCCATCACTCCTGCAATGGCACCGAAGATGAAATAGAGAGTCCCTATATCCTTGTGGTTAGTGGAGAACAGCCATCGGACCTGATTTGTCATCTTTTTGAAATTCTTTCCTTCCTTATCAGAGAGGGGCCCCTTAGAAAGCGGGGCTTCTTTAGTTACGTACTTACTTATGAGATTTCATCTGTCTAACAAATTCCCTCCAGACAGGACAGAAGGAGACTCCTTCCTGTTAAGAACGATAGAGTGGTTGGTTGTTGACCAACGGAAGGCACGTTAAAAAGAAAAAAACCCTAACCTCCTAATACTACTGCCGCGGGCTGAGCCACCGTGTGCAGAAAATCCAACAACTGATGGAAGGGTTGACTGGCAAAGCCAAAAGTGGTTAGATCTTTTAAGATACCCAATAAGTGGACTAAATCAACACTTCACTTTAATATCTCTCACTTCTGGCAATCCAATCGTATCGCCTGTGACCATTTTGCAAGCTAAGAAATTGGTTTGATAACTCTTTCTGGACATCATTCACAGAAGGTGGGTAAAACTGGCTAATCCACCAAAACAACTATAGGAACGAACTCTTGCAATGCGTAGATCTGGGGTCTTGCCTTAAACTCGTAGTTCTAAACCTTACCGCTACTTCGCTCTAGTCGTATCGCCAATTCCTGTTTCCTATGAGATTTCTGATACCTGTGTATCAGCCGGAAGGCATAGATTCTTTTTTAGGCTATCCGCTCTCTCCAGCTCCCGCTCGCGTTAGACCCTGGGATCAATGCGATTTATGGAAGTTAAAGTCTTGAGATACAAGGATCAAACCAAAATGCCAGATAATAGCTTAATACCTATATCCTTTCCTTTACTCTCAACAGCTGTTCGTTCTTCCCCCTTCCTTTTGGTCACCTGACTTACTGGGTATCTTCTCCTAAAGAGAATAAGCGGTTTCGGAATGAGTCTTGTCGAAAGAAGTATTGACAGACAGATGAAGGAAATGGTTCTTTAAAGGATAATATATACCCCGGAAAGCAGACTGATAAAAGTAAGAAGTTGAAAGAGATAGGTGGACCATACCCAAAGCTACTGATACTCTTTCTTTACACGGCGAGGAAGCAGAGGACCTAAGTGCCAGCTTACTGATCACCGGTTTTCCAGCCCTTACTCTCTGACGAAATTCGGCGACAAGAACTTCTAAAAGACGATCATTTGGAAAAAAAAGACACGAACCTTTTCATGAAAGATTTAATCCGCTGATTAAACTACTGCTTAAGCTGAGTATATTGCAGCTGCGATGCGAGTTGTGCTGCTCAAGCGGTGTGGTTGAGGAGGATGCTTGGTCTATGTTGGCATCATCAAGACAAGAAAAAGTATGCTTTGACAAAGAATCCTGTTTTTCATGGCTTTGAAATGGGTCGTTGCTGTACCGATATGGATGATTCTACCTGGCCGTACCAAATGAAATTATGAGCTCATCCGATCTTGATTTCAGGATAGTAGCCTTTGCAAACGAAAGTGGAAATGAAAAGCGGAAAGGAAATGCTCTTCCGGGACAAAGACCTCCTTTCAAACCAGTAATCCTAGCCTGCGGCATATCGCAGGGCAAAGACCTTTCTTTCCTCATTGCTGGATCGAGAGATTGAAGTCTTGCTGTGCTACCTATTCTAGTGGCTGTGGTGCTGCCTGAAGCGAAGGACTGAGACTTTCTATTGCTACACTGAACAAGCAACCAACGGGCTACAGGCGCTGACAGGCCAAAAAAGACCCCCTCCCCTAACTGTTGTGTTACTCTTTAAGATAACTTTTTGCCCCATGTTAGCTTAGCGATCAGGATCAAGATCAAGCAATGAATCCTAGACATCCCTCAGGCTCGTATAAATAAGAGTAGTCCTATAGTCTGAAATCTGATGTAAAGCATTCGGTAGTCGTCAATCTATCCTTTGATAGTACGAGTGCTGCTTTCAGATGCATAAAACCCATTATTTGTAGCCTTTTGAAGAAAGATATATTAGAGGGCTGGCACAATCAGGGAAATGGAGGCACCAGCAGATGCAGTTTTTGGAGAATAAGTAGTAGGGGATAAAGCTGTTGTTGAATCTTCATGAGGGAATATAGTTACATCCTCCTATTCCCGAGCAAGAAGAGGGCACGCCCGGTCAAGGCTTTCGGTTTTTATTATACATCTTAATTATAGAAAACTTGCACACGGAGGGAGATTATGACTTATTTATTAAGAACATATGGTTCTGGAAATCCTTTCAGTTTCAGTTAAATATAATTTTGAGAGGCTCCAATTCATTCCAATAGAAGAACATTGTTGGAAGTAAATTACAACCTATTCTATTCTGAATTACATGAATTATAGATCTGAAAGGTTCCACTATCTAGCAAGAATAGAGAAATTGCTGTTGGGAAAGAGAAAGAGATCAAAAGCGGGGCAATAGAAGATAAGATTCAAACCGCGGATCAAAATGAATAAGAACTGTCGCTCTGTAGCGGATCAAACATTGTTTGAGAACTGTAGCTCTCATTATTAGACTAAAGGCACGAAAGACTGTAACTGAAGGACTTTTTCCTATGTTGAAACATGTATAAGCCTTTAGGCTTGACTTCCCGCTTAGCTTTACCTTTACTTACATGAAATAGGAAATGACCAACCAACAAGAGACAGAGATCACTTGAAATCAAGAGTACTTCTGGCTTCTGAAACTATTCTTTCCCGACTACCAGAACTGGAGATGTATTCTCTGATTCACCGGCTAGCTGAAACTGTGCCCTCGCTTTGCCTAATACCGGGTCTAGAGGACTGATTTCACTACCGCAAAAGCAGGACTTTTTGACTACCGCTTCCTGTAACTGGCCTGACTGAAACTAGAAGTCTTTCCCGGAAAAGCAAACATTTTCAAAGTGACCATCGCCGAACTAACAGTATGAATTCTATGATCCGCCTGGAACTGCTAAACTACTCGTGAATAGAACCATCAAAGAAGCGGCTAGATATCAGGCTTCTTACGCAAAGTGAAAACCAATATCCTCACGCGGAACAAGTCAAAGCCTACCTAACGAGACCGAAAGAACAAAACTAGGATTTATACGAGTTTACTAAAAAGAACAGGACTCTACCCCGAATAGTCAAGGTAACCGCTTGCCCTAAACTTACTAGCAACACAACACTAGCCTAGCTAACAGAACCTGAAGGTGCGCCCGAAACCCAAAAAATAGATTTGACTCTGATGCACCTGCGATCAGAAGAGTTTAGTCTTCGACTATAAACGCCGCTAGAGTACCGAAACCAACTAGCCCTTCACTAGAACTGAAAAGCGCCTCGAACCCGGGGAAAGATTCTGTGATCTCCTCGCCGGAAAGATTTTCAAAGTCTAATCCGCTTGCCCTGTGCGCGGAAAGATGTGATCTCCTTCATCGCCCAAGAACCAGTTCCTGCAGCTTTCCCGGAAGTGTTCTCTTTGATTTAACAAAAAATTGGCTTACCTGTCGAGCGTACGAAAGAACTTTTCTTTTTTAGAATGGGAGTTGCCTAATTCAATCTAACTCAACTAAAACTTCTATTCGTAGTTGACGTAAGTAAATGAATCTTTCTCCCCTTTCGTCAGTCGTCTTGATCCACCAGAGGGTCTTGAGCTAGCTTCCTTGAAGAGGCTTGATGGGAAAGAGAGGTGAAGAAGGAGAACCTAAGGAAGGTGAAGGTCTCTCTCTACCTCACAAGCTCTTGGATTCCATGGCTAAGGCTTACTTTGGCGGATTTTAGGTGAGGGTGGAGGAGTAGAGTAGGATGGGGGGTGAGTGTAAGATAGAGCCTCAGGATTCTAGGGACATTTTGGCATATAATAAGGGTGGTGCTAGGGCTCAAGACCATTTTTAAGGGGGAGTTGGATCATAAAGAAGAGTTTGTTCCTTTGTTTGAAGAGGAACAATCCTACCGGACTCATTTGAGATAGGAATGGCTAAACTTATTGTCCCAGGAAGAAAGCTAATGAAAGCAAAGGTCAAGAATATCTTGGTTTAACAGAAGTTAGTCAAAATCTCGCTTTTCTCCATCGTACTCTGATTGCTAGATGGCATTCCAAGCTCCTTAATCTAATTCCTATCGAACGGGAATTAGTAGTAGTGCTACTGAGGGTATGGAGAATTAATTCATCGAGTCTTGAAAGCAGTAGTCTTTTAAGTCATTTCCTTGGCAGGTGAATTATAGTCCCACCTAATCAAAAGCATTAGCCTTCTCCTCTGGTTTCCAGGGCTAAGTTTTTCGATAGCGGTCCAGGCGAGTGTAGTGAGGAGTGTAGGGCTTATCCGAACCCAGTTTGATACTAGTCATAGGTTTCGGACGTTCACCGTAGCTCTTGATGGCCGATAACCAAAATAATCTATTGAGAATAATCCTTTTTATTTGTACTTAGTTGAAGTTAGGCCGATCTTCTTCCAGTTCCGATTGTCATTATTTATACGCCGAGGACGCATCATTCCCCATTAGCATAACCGTTTACGGAAAGCACCAAAGAGAGCATCCCGCTAATGGTGATCGACACAGGCATCCCGCTGCTAATTGCGAGAGATAGACGGGCATCCCGAAAAAGCGCTTTTTCCACGTAACGTTAAGCGTATAGAGCTTAGGGTCGGTACTATGAGAAGGCGGAGGGTGGAACAGGCTCGGCACATCGCTATCCGTGAGGAGAGTATAATAGTAGTGCGTGTAGCGGGTTCATATCATCTGAACTGAGAACCATATTCATAATGCCAAACCTAATAAATGGAAGTCTTGAGATGCCACGTCCCCTATTATTGCTTTGACTCCCTAAACGGAGACTAATCAGCCCTCGGTCGATCTCGTTGTAAGCGATCCTCACATAGTAGTTGAAGGGAATTACTCGCAGAACAGCGGAGCAAACTACAAGCCAACGAACGAGCAGCAACAAGCTAGTCATGGGTGTAGTTCCTCTCAATAGGCGAGGCCTCACGTAACAGCGAGAAAGCGAGCAGCAAGTATAGGTATAAGTTACACCGGAAAGACACAGTTCAAAAGGAAAGTGATTTAAACAGCTTTGACGAGTCTGTACAGGGCTGGCTCAACGGCATAGACCTGAAAGAAGGGATGATACCCGGAGATGGTGAAGAGTTGCTCGTTTAGCTCTTAAGTAGTAGTGAATAATGAGTGATCTACTTGATCTGGTAAGCTGTAGAGATCGACTGCTCCAGTAGTTGGGTCTAGTAGAAGAAGCTACTGCCCCAGTTGTTGTTTTCTCCGCTGTCCCAGAAACAGAAGAAACTGTATAATGCCAGTGTATGGAGGCCTGTTGTTGGGCCTAAGGTGGAGCACGGCTTGCTTAGTGCGCGAACGAGCTCATTACTTTTTGCTGAAAGTTTGAGCTCCGCTAAGGCCGAGTGAAAGAATTGCTGAAACCGCAGGCTGACTGTATCTGAGTGGGCCCCCCTTCCTTAATAGCAAAAGCCATATCGTCGGCGTAGCGTACATATCTAAGCTTCTCTTCTTGACTGAGAAAAGCTTGGATCTTCATATCAAGTTGGTGAAGATATATGTTCATTAAGACAGGAGACAACGGGCTTCCTTGAGGAATGCCTTTGACACATGAACCATAAACCTTCCCGTCTTTATCCCGTATTGAAGTCTTTAAGAAAGCAGCTATAAGGTTACAGAAGTCCTCATTGCTTTCACCCAGATCTAAACCTATCTTTCCATTTAGAAGAGAGTGATCAATGTTATCAAAACAACCAATTATGTCCGCTTTGATAAATCGGTCTATTCTCCCCCAAGTGTCAATATGAGCGAAAAAGGTAATGGGCCCTCTCCCTTTTATCAACCCATCCCGCTTCCCCCGTCCTTCTCCGTACCGTCGCCGTCACCGTTCCGCTTCTATTGAATATAATTAGATAGAGATATTGAGATAAGAGAACTAAAAAGATAGTTTTAATATACTATACTACAAACAAAAACAATCCAAGAATCGACAAAAGAAATGTCGTAAAGTTTTTTAGATTCAGTTACGAGTCTTGGTTCAAGAGTCTCGATGCAGAGGAACCACTGCCCATAGGTGCTTTCACGAAAGCCTAGGAGGGAATGAAGACTTTCGCATAGACCTAAGGGATTGTCATTACCTTCCTCCAAGACAAAAGGAGTCGCGGGGAAAGGAACTAATGAAAGTCTATATTTCCTCTAGGGACTCTAATCTTTCTATCCGCTATGAATACATTGATTGAGGAATCGTACCTGTCACGTTGAACCATGTCTGTCAACGGTGAAAGATAGCCCTAAAGTGGGGGCCCCGGAGATAGGATTTCTCAACTGTCGATCGACGTGACAATCATGCCTGCTTGACAAAGCCTTTTTAAGTCTCCCAACAAACGAAAAAGGATTGCTGCGAAAGCTGTGCTCGACGCTCTCTTTCCTATTCCACTGCGCTAAGTGGTCTTGCCCTTGCTGGCTGGATGACTACTATGGACAAACATGACGACTACTCCCAGTCTCTGGTCAATCCATGCTGATGCTAGAAGAGCTATTCCCGCCGCCCACCCGAAAGAGAGGAGGAAGACTAACCGCCATCCTGCTCGAACCTTTGCTGCCTGAGTTACATAGCTGACTGCGAGAAGGAAGTCAACGAAGCAGGCCGGCTGGGTGAAATAGGAGATTACGGCTAAGAAAGCTAAGCGGGCAAATATACAGGACAGACCAACTACCCTTTTTTTTTCTAGCTTCTGCCTTTCTTTATTCTGTTTCTGCGCTGGTGGATTCGGATATAGCAGATTCAGATGCGGAAGATATTGGGAAGCTTTTGATGCTATAGCTCTGGAATAGCCATAGTCCCTAGTAGAAATAAGAGGTATCACTCGTGGTGTTCTAGCCCCTGCTGTGAAGAGAGACTCAGTGAGTGAAAACATAAATTCAGTACTGAACATATTAAAAGCGTGAACAACTATGCTTGGCGGTGGCTTCTGCCTGCTGCAAGAGCAAGAGAGACGATCCCACATGATGAGATCGATCTGAGCCTGTTGGTGTGGAGAGATGAGGCATTCGCTTCAATGGCCGATCTTGCCTCTAGTTAAAAAGTGAGCTTCACTTCTTACCTTCACTGGTAGCTCTTGAAGGAAGGTTGCTTGCTTGCCCCCTTTGGGCGTTCATACCCGACGAACTAATCAATACTCCTTCGGACCCTCTTCTTTAAGTCGAAAACCAATCAGAGCATTGTTTACCCGTGCGTGGGTCAATTCAGAAATGAATGGATTGAGTTGGTCCATGAGAGCCTCAAAATCGTAATCAAAGTCTTTCTTTTTGATATACGCTACGCCATTTGAGGATATGTGCCATTTGAGGATATGTATGGATTTGTTTAACAATCCTTACGCCCCTAGCCCGCTTCCTTACCTCTCTTGATAATAGATTTGAGGATAGGCCTCATCCTCTTTGTCTTATGAATTCTCTCTCTGCCTTCCAGGTCTAGGTACAGATCCGCATGTCCATAAATCAGGCAATCGGTAACAGTAAGATAACGAGGGGGCTGTCGCACGTTCAAACCGCATTAAGAAATAGTTAGTTAGTTGCATTTGGTGACATTTCATCTAAAGATCCTCTCCGACGAGGATCGAGCGACTTTCTAGTATAGGGATTTAAAGATTAGGAATACTAAGAATAGGACGAGCTGAGCTTCCACGACTCCAACGAACGCCGGGTCCAGGTCTCTTACCGTAGTAAGTCTGTAATTCCGAGGTGCCACAAGCAGGTGTACATCCGAGGACAGCTCAAATTCAGAGTCTTATTGAGTTTCTTATCCTGCTTGACCACAAAGGAGGGGACCTAAGCTGATGAAAGCGTAAAAGAAATAAATAAAGTGAACATTTTATCTTTAGCAGAGTAGTATATTATTCAAAACTGCTCCTCAAACCCGTCTGCTCAGTTAGGGCGTATGCTCAGTTCCGGATCCATCTGTCTGCGGGACGTGATCTCTTGAGTCCGGCACTCCCCTATAGGTTCATTCATTCAGGAACGATTCAGTTAGTGTCCAAATCGAATTCCTTTTCTATCAAGCCGGATATCAATGAAGCAAACTTAGCTTAGCTTACAAATCTACGTGAGCATAACAGAGCGAAAGAAATTGCTTGTTAGAAGGCCCAGATCGATCATACAAAAGGGGGAACGAACCTCTAACAACTGAAAAAAAAAAGCAGAAAGCGATTCAGTCTTCCCTCCGCCGCTGGGCTAATGTTCTTGCTTTTAAGTGAAAGAAGGGATCTATGGAAACCTATTTATGAACCTGCGACTTCGCCTTCTGGGGGTGAGTTCCTCTTTGATCTTCTGACCGGTGCTATACGCGTCTTCCCCGAATGAATAGTCAAACTGCGCCTATTCACAATGTACCCGGAGCCTTTCATTCAATATCTGTAGTTTCAGTCTACCTTGATCTTCTTTTCCGAAAGGTTGCTTAAGGCCCTATGCTTCAGTCTCTATGCCTAAGTCTCTATAGGGGATATCTTCAACCCTATTCAAATGCTTTCAACACCTGGGAATCTTGGACAATGGGAGAGGGGCGGATCAATAAGTAGTTCCCAAAGGGGGTTCGACAGTCTTCTCGAACGTCTACAGGGAACGCATTCTTTTAATGTCTATAGATAGAGGATGATTCTTCATCTCGAATCGGGATCAAAGGAGGGTCCTTTAACGGGACTTCTTCGATAAACACTACTGAGATTCAAACTCCACTACCAATCTTTTTATCTGCAGGGAGACTTTGAGCCTTTCATCGGGCTTTCACCCCTTGCCATACTGTTACCGGGTGATCCCTCTCCTCTACTGCTTAGGTTACGCTTGAAGTAGACTAGACGAATAGCTTTTATTTGTTTATCTATATAAATCAATCAAAGAGCCTGTCTAGTATTGACATTCCCACGGAATTTCATATTGCATGAACCAAATGGAGCACTCTCCGTTGTAGATCTTCAAAGCTTATCATTGGTTCAATCTTGATGAGCAAGAAGATGTTTTCTAGACGAATGCGAAGATGACAGAGCTTGGAGTTTCCCACTCAAGGGCTGCTCGTCCTAAGGGATGCGCTCGATTATTAACATATTTTTAATATATAGCGTTAGAGCTCTCTTTGGGTTCATCTTTCAGAGAGGTTCAATCCACCTCAGCATAAAAAGCTATGTTAACTTCTATATACCCCATTTGTCCCTGATAATGGAGATGGACCTGGATATAGGAAAGTGGACAATTGATAGTGAGGGAGTTGAGAGTGGGGGAGTTGAAATGCACCTTTTCTCTCTCTGGTGTGTACCTTCAGGTGTCAGAAGAGTCAATAAAGGATACATTCAACTTCCTTTGGTTGATTCCATCTTCTCTTCTATTCCGTTGAAGAAAATGCGATCTAACTCCCTGAAATCACCGGCATTGGATTCCGCATGAACCAAGTTAGCGGGTTACTTTTCATGCCCCTCAAGCAGACTATTCTGAAAGACACAGGATGGGGCAACTTGTAGGAAACCGTTAGTATTAAGAATAGATTCTAACTAGGAAAGAGCTATCCTCCATTGAGGAAGTTACGAAGAGGACAGGTAAACGTCCTATTTTGATGAAGGAGAAACTGTGTATATTCTTTTCGCCATGAAAATGGGATAGATAGAAAGATATAGATCATGTAGGGATTTGACACCCAGGATATAGCAGTTACAAGCACGAAATTGCTAAATGGTCGAAAGTCCCTTTTTGCAGAGCTGTCATCTTCCTAAGATCGAGTGGTTTGACACTACCTTCTTCCAGGGAGGGAGTCGTTGGCCCCGATACCGTGTTGGTGGATTGATAGACCTGTGTGTGACTTGTCTCGCTCGAAATCCAACCTCTGCGTGTGTGTTCTCCCGGCAGGAGTAAACAGGCCCGCTAAAGCAGCCATTGTGAAAGATACAGAGCCTGGTGAGTAGTTTGAAAGTCATGATACCTTTATTGATCTTTATTCAAAATAAGGCCTATCGGGAGATGTAAAGTGAAGTGACTCACTCTCCCCTTCCCGGAGTCTCTTGTTCATGGGGGCTAATGAGGCAGTGGAAGCAGCTAGTTCACTATCGACATTAGGCTCGCAGAGCAGAACGTCGGCGAGGCGGGTAGGTTGAGTGCAAAGAAAAAAGAAAGAGAAAGGAGACCACTTCAGGTACGCAGTAACTTGCTCGGGAAATTAGTCTTATAGTTGCCTGTTCAGATTCCCGATTCTTACAAGCGGTAAACGTTCTATGCTAAGGCCGATTTCGCTACTTCAATTCCAGAGTTTCTTCAATGAGAAGGAGACAAAAAGTACATCACAAGCCATCCCTTTCATTAGGCTTGGCTTTCTTTCCTCTATAGCACAGCACACGCATAGCTGCCTCACATCGAGTATGCTCGCAATTCGCTTATCCCCATTATACATACGAATTGTGAGAAGTAGAGCGGATGATTTCTATCTGTGAAGGATCTTTCCTATTGAGTAAGGGTCGTGCTCTTGCTTCTACAAAAGGGAATCAAAAAAAGAACTCCTTTGAGACTGGCCCTCCACCTTAATAAGATGGATTAGACCTTCCTTAGCTTCAAGCACACCCCCCTGTGGGAAAGACGGCGGATAGGGCCACGAAGCGCCCAACGACTTGAACTT